TGGCTCTTTTACGTAATTCTTCTGAATTTCGAATAGTACTCAAGATCCTCTGTTTTCGCTTATCTAATAAATCATTTAATGAAAGTAGATTATCTTTCCATTCATTTCACAACTATCATATCTCTTCCCGAACCAAACATGAATCTTTCGATTCATTTGGCTCTCACGCTCAATTGTTTCTTTTATCTTTTCTTTGATTGATGGGCATTCCCCATATCTTTGAACGGAATGAGCCTATCCTCTCTTTTCTGTTCGTATATCGAAACTGATCTAACATCAGAATCTTAGGAGGACTCTTCAGACCAGACAAAAAATAAAAAATTGTCAGCAAAGTTGTTTCTTTATTTGTTCTTTATTTACAACTTATTTCCAAAAAGAAAAAAAAGATTTTAAAGAAAAAAGAATTCTATTCTTTCTTCTTTATATGCTATGATAAATTAGATCAAAATTATAATAGATAATATCTAATTGAATAGAATTTTGAACTTCATTACTTCATTATCATTATAATTAGATTATTATTAGAATGAGATTTCGATTTTTTTTATCCAAAAAATTCTCTTTTTTATACAAATAGAATACATAGGTCGTCGATTCGGCAGTGGATAAAAAAAAAGGGGGGGAGATACCCATAATGGTTCAAATAATTTTATCCATATGAGTGTTCTACATCGGATAAATTCCCAATTATTCCTTTTTTATCATCTTTCAACCTTTTTGTTACTAACGTAGCGGTAGAAAGAGTACCATACTATGCTGTGCCTGGACTTCAAACAATTTATCTTTAACCATGTAAAAGACCTCAACATTATTGGTTGATAGAGAAGAGAATCAAAGTTCATTTATCAATTAGTCACGAAATGCTATGGTTCTTACATATGATCTCTGAATGAAATCCAATTCCGAAGTAATTCGTCGAGATTGTGCACCCTTTGTTCCTATTTCTGCTATAAAAAAGAATAAAGAAAGTGCAGCCGGTGAAATCCAACCTATTCTTGAAATACACAACTCGCACACACTCCCTTTCCAAAAAAAATCAATACACCCAGCACTACGCTTAGATTTATTGGATTTGTTGCTAAAATATCGGTATTAAACTCGAAACTCCCAGCGGATGGCCAGTGCTCCACGGAAACAAAAGAATCGGTTATATTTTTCATAAGCTCTCCCCTTATAGATAGGACTAACAAAGAACAGAGTTCTTTTTGTATCACTCCGCTTATTATTCTTAATGGAATTTGAGAATTCTCAAATTTATTAGTTATGGTTATGTTTTTATTCTTCTTTTTTTTTTTTACATTTTTATTCTACGATGAAATTAAACATTAAACAAAAGGATTTGCAAATAAAAGAGCTAATGCCACGACCAGTCCATAAATTGTTAAAGCTTCCATAAAAGCCAGACTAAGCAATAAAGTACCTCGTATTTTACCCTCTGCTTCTGGTTGTCTCGCAATACCTTCTACGGCTTGGCCCGCAGCAGTACCTTGACCGACCCCAGGTCCGATAGAAGCAAGCCCTACAGCCAATCCAGCAGCAATAACAGAAGCAGCAGAAATAAGTGGATTCATGGTAAGTTCCTCGCACCAAAAAAAGAAATGGTTAATGATACAACCAACCAATGAATTAGTACTTCAATGAATTAGTACTTAATCTACATCTACTTATTTTTCTACTTCTACTTTTTACTACACTTATTTTTTATTTTTTGATCTTTATCACCAAAATATATCGGGTCGAAGTAGCTAAAAGCTCCAAATGGAATTCAGAATATTACTGAATTGTCAGAACTACTTCGATATACCGTTTTTTATTTCTACCTTATGTAATATGTATACGGTTTTAGTCATTGCGTTTCCTTGTTTAGAAACTATTCTATTCTTTATCTTTCATTTTTCATTCAATTCACAATCACAGACAAAATAGAAAAAGGACTGATATGGAAATTCATCTAAATGCAGTGGACTAGAAAAAAAAGAAATAGGGGTAATTACTATCTAACTAGTAAATAACATATACTTTTATTCTTCCATAACGTAAATCACCTGCACTTTTTATTCTATTAAATCGTATTCTGGAACCATTCTTCGAAACATACACAAGGATTTATACTCATAGGCATTACATATACATATATGTAGTAGGAGCCCCAACCCTTCTTTCTCTTCCAAATTTCATCTATCTTTCTTCATATATACATACATGTAGCTATTTGCATTTTATTCTCCAACCTAGTGGATTATATCGAACCCCCTTTGAATTGGGATAAGAGACTATTTCGAAAGTTAGTCAATGATGACCCTCCATGGATTCACCTATATAAGCCGCAGCCAAAGTTGCAAAAATAAGAGCTTGAATACCGCTTGTAAATAATCCAAGAAACATGACAGGTATAGGAACTAATGAAGGTACTAAAGAAACAAGAACAACAACCACTAATTCATCAGCCAATATATTCCCGAAAAGTCGAAAACTAAGAGATAAAGGTTTTGTGAAATCTTCTAGAATATTAATTGGTAAAAGTATTGGAGTTGGTTGAATGTATTTCCCAAAATATCCCAATCCTTTTTTGCTAAGACCCGCATAGAAATATGCCACTGACGTGGGTAAAGCTAAAGCAACAGTAGTATTTATATCATTCGTGGGCGCAGCTAACTCCCCATGAGGTAACTTTATGATTTTCCAAGGTAAAAGAGCACCTGACCAGTTAGAAACAAAAATAAATAGGAACATCGTTCCTATAAAAGGAACCCAAGGACCATACTCCTCTCCAATCTGAGTTTTGCTCAAGTCTTGAATAAATTCAAGGACATATTCGAAGAAATTCTGACCGTCGGTCGGAATGGTTTGTGGATTTCGAACAGCTATGATGACTGAACCTAATAAGATAGCAATTACAACCCAAGAAGTGATAAGTACTTGGGCATGAATTTGTAAACCTCCTATTTGCCAATAGAAATGCTGGCCTACTTCTACACCTGATATATCGTATAATCCTTTGAGTGTTTTAATGGAACATGGTATAAAATTCATATTGTCCTCTAACAGAAATCGAACTTCAAAAAAGGAATTATTTTGATTCAACCATCTCTTTCTCAATTCATCTATGTTCATTCATGAATTTAAGTTATGAATCATATATTTCGGATACCAAGAAATCACATAAAAAAAATACCAATCATTTTATCTTTTAAATATTCTTCAATATTCAAAACATAGTTCAAACTCCAAAAGATGCAAACCAAAATAGTAACAATCAAAGAGAGTTCACCAAAAACAAACTAATATTCTTCTTTCTTCTTCTTAATAATAAGAGTAATGATAAGATATTCAACCATTTTTTATATAACTAGAACGGCCCTCACAAATTGCAGATACTAATTTGGTAAGAATCAACCGAATCGAAGCTATAGCATCATCGTTGGCCGGAATAGAAATATCTGCAAGATCTGGGTCACAATTTGTATCGATTAAACAAATCGTCGGAATACCCAAAATAACACATTCTTGAAGAACCGTATATTCTTCTTGCTGATCAACGATAATTACAATATCGGGCAATCCCGTCATATATTTGATCCCACCCAGATATGTTTGCAAGGTAGATAACTTTCTCTTCAACATTGCTGCATCTCCTTTGGGAAGACGATTGAGTTTCCCCATCTTTTGTTCTGCTCTTAAGTCCCTGAATTTCTGAAGTCTTGTTTCTGTAGTAGACCAATTCGTTAACATACCACCAAGCCATTTTTTATTAACATAATGGCATCGAGCCCTTATTGCTGCTGATGCTACTAAATCCGCTGCTTTCTTTTTGGTGCCAACGATTAAGAATTTTTTTCCCCTACTTGCTGCATCAAAAACTAAATCGCAGGCTTCTGATAAAAAACGAGCAGTTATAGTAAGATTTGTAATATGAATACCTTTACGCTTTGCAGAGATGTAAGGAACCATTCTAGGATTCCATTTATTAGTACCATGACCAAAATGAACTCCTGCTTCCATCATTTCTTCCAAATTGATGTTCCAATATCGTCTTCCCATTTTCCCACACTTTCTCTTTTTCTTTTTTTTTTTCAAAGAAAATAGATTCATTACTTTGTGAAATAAATAATTGTTCCAACGGAACCTTCTACCAGGATTGACCTTTGATCTACGACCCAAACCATGAATTTCATTCTTTATTTTTGATTTCATTGATTACGAAATCCATAATTAGACTAGAGAGTTAAAGTAAAAAGAATGAACCTCTTGTTAGGGGAATTAGTAAATTACAAAATTACATTACGTAAATGATTGGTCTGATGTCTCATAGAAAGTGTTTGGGAAATAAAAACAAAATAATTCTCTATGGTGTAACAAAATATCTCTCATTTCCAACTCGAATAGATTCTTCCTTTTGATTTTCAAATGAATGTTTTTGTCTTGCTTTGAACGATGTACTAATTTTTTGAATCCGGTACCAACTGGTATAATCCCCCCCAAAACAACGTTCTCTTTCAGGCCTTTCAACCAATCAATACGACCTCGTAGAGCAGCTTTTGCTAAAACTCGAGCAGTTTCTTGAAAACTCGCTTCGGATATGAAACTTTGAGTATTCAGAGATGACTTCGTTATTCCCAATAAGATTGCCCGATAAAAGATCGCTTCGTCCAAAACGCGCCCTGCTCGCTCTGCTCGCAACAATCCAATAAATTCCCCAGGTAAAAAAACATTAGACATTCCATCTTCTGAAACCAAAACTCTTGATGTTACTTGACGTACAATAATCTCTATATGTCTATTATGGATCTGTACCCCCTGGGATCGATAAACCTTTTGGATCTTATTAACCAAAGAGATACGACTTTGGGCTATGGTTAGTTCAACTCCAATCAAGAATCCCCAGGGGATCCCAAGAATCCTTCGGATACGTTCGTCCCAACCTTCAATTCTTCTTTCGAGGTTCATCGATATTGAATCAATCGAACGAACTTCTAAGATTTGTTCCACTTTTGGAAGACCTTGCGTTATGTCACCAGATCTCGATTTTTCATATATAAATGTAATTAATGTATTTCCTTCAGAAAAGGTTTCCCCATAATGGCCATGTACAGTTGCTCCTGGAGTGACCAAATAGGGCTTAGCTGATCTTATAACTAAAGAGTCAACATGAACAATGAAAATTTGACCAGATTTTTTTATGCGTGATCCGTATTTCAATAGACATACATTTTCACAAAGGAATTGTCCAAGGCTAATTATTGTCCATGCCTCTTCACAAGAATCGTGATGGAGAAAACACCAATTCGAATGGAATGAATTCCAAATGATGTTACTGCATGGATCGGGATTATAAATCCTACTATTTTCATCTAGGAAACAGTATTGAAATGGAAGTACTTGAAGCACTTGGAAAGTCTGTTGAAAATTTTCAAATAAAAAATATTTCTTTAAAAAGACTTGATTATAAGTTCTTAAATAGTAAGATGAACAAAATTTTACTATTTTAGGCACAATAGTACCTAAAGGACCCAACAAATCCCTAATTGGAGTCATGGGATCCGATTCTTTTGTCGCATTATTATATCTCGAAGTATTGAAGGGGCCAATTCGAGAACAATTGGATGATGACAAAATTATGAAAGATTGGCATTCCTTATTTCGATTCAACAACGTACCAAGAGTTCCCTTATGTTGGGGAAATGATTGAATCTTCGCCTTGGAATCAAAAGGATTTCTATGGGTACGATCTAATTCATTATTGGAAATAAATCTTGAACCTGCCGTATCATACCTTTTTTCGGTATACGAAATAGTGGACTTTACTAACTCAATTCGGATGAAATCACGAAGCAGATCATTTGCCCTTATTTCAACAAAAGAAGCATGAACCTCTTCTTCTATAGAACTCTTTTTTTCTTGGTCCCAAGTCAATACTAAGCAAGCCCGAACTAATTGAATACTTGTGTGAGAAATTCCTCGAATTGACTTGCCATTTCCATAAAGTATATAATTGACAATTCGAAGTTGGACATTATCCTTTTCCTGCAAGAGATCCTGAGAGAAAAGTGTTGCTAAATTTATCCCATCAGCTATTTCATATGTGACTACGGGCCGAACCAAAACAAAATACCTTTTTTTGGTAGGTGTAATCCGTTGGACATAGATCCAATTTTTCAATTTTTTTGATCCTTTAGAATTTTTTTTTTCCATTCCTGGTGGTATCAAAATGCCACTGTGCCTAGATATTTTATCCACCTCTCCAGAAAAATGAATATCTCCAGAAAATATTTTCAGTTCCATACTTTTTTTTTTTCTCTCCACTCGGACTAATCCACCTACTCGACTTCTTGTATTTATATTTAAAGCAAGTCGTGTATCTACTCCAATGATACTATTGTTCCGGACCATTATGGGCGAAGATCCGGGTAAAATATGCACTTCCTCGGGAATGAAAAAAAATCGATCTACTTTCATTTGCATTTGGTATTTCGGACTAAATTCTTTTGCTCCTCGATACTCAATCAAATCCTCTTTTTTTACGATTGAATCTACTTCGACAATCCCATATTTAGTAATTCCCGAACTGCTTCTTCTGTATCGCGGATCATCAAAATAAGCAAGAATACTATTTCTACGTAAAATACCATTTATAGGTATTTTAATCGAAATACCAAAACAGGGTATTAGTTTCTTTTCTTGTTCTTGATCATATTGTAAGGGAATCACGAATCTATTTCTTCGCTTTTTCGCCAAGGAATTCTCTTGACGAATATAAGTAGAAGGCTCTATAAGATTCCAATGATCCTTGGACATGATTCGATAAGGTTTTGAATAGTCAAAAATTTCCCTATATTTTTTACCAAAAGTATCCAACAATTTATGTCTTACTTGATCATTAGTCAGTGAGAGATCAAAGATATATCTTTCTTCGAGAGAAAAAGAATTAGCATTCATTTGATCTTGATCCTTGTGGAGTGAAAAAGACACTATATTGGATCTGCATAGACCTCCTGCTAATATCCATAAATGACTTGTTTTTGGTAATAAATGAACATTACTATATGGATATTCGGTCGCATGATAACCATCAGTACTCCAGTGCATTTCTCCTTCTGACTCAGAATAAATATGTTTTTGAACTCTCTCTTTAAAATGAAAAGTGGACGTTCCGGTACGAATCTCGGCAATCACTTGTTCTGATTCTACATATTGATCATTTTGAACTAAAATCAAACTTTTTGTTGGAATATTCACATTATGTAGAATATCTCGACTCTCAATAGTTACATACAAGTCTATAAAACATAGAAAAGCAGGATGCCCATGACGGGTACGTGTGCGATGAACCAAATCCTCATCAAATTTTATTTTTCCATTAGAGGGAGCTCGTACATGTTCGGCAGTACCGCCCGTGAATACTCCGCCGGTATGAAAAGTTCTTAATGTTAGTTGAGTCCCCGGTTCCCCAATTGATTGACCCGCAATAATGCCTACGGCTTCTCCCAACTCGACCAGGTC